AACCCTTTTTCGTAGCAGAAGTATTTACCGGTTCTCCAGGGAAATATGTTGGTCTAGCAGAAACAATTCGAGGATTTCAATTGATCCTTTCCGGAGAATTAGATGGTCTTCCTGAACAGGCCTTTTATTTGGTAGGTAATATCGATGAAGCTACCGCGAAGGCTATGAACTTAGAAATGGAGAGCAATTTGAAGAAATGACCTTAAATCTTAGTGTACTGACCCCTAATCGAATTGTTTGGGATTCAGAAGTGGAAGAAATCGTTTTATCTACTAATAGTGGTCAAATTGGCATATTATCAAATCACGCCCCTATTGCCACAGCTGTAGATATAGGGATTTTGAGAATACGCCTTAACGACCAATGGTTAACGATGGCTCTGATGGGTGGTTTTGCTAGAATAGGCAATAACGAAATCACTGTTTTAGTAAATGATGCGGAGAAGGGTAGTGACATTGATCCACAAGAAGCTCAGCAAACTCTTGAAATAGCGGAAGCTAATGTGAAAAAGGCTGAAGGAAGGAGACAAAAAATTGAGGCAAATCTAGCTCTCCGACGAGCTAGAACACGGGTGGAGGCTATCAATCCGATTTCATAACTAGTTGGTACGTTCGAATAATAAAAAGAAGTTCTCTTTCTAATCCTATTTAGATTCTGTCGGGTGAATACAATCAAATACAATCAAACAGAATCCAATTCTGATGTAAAAATTAAAATTAAAAAATGAAATAGAAAAGATACAAAATTAAAAAATAAATATCATAAATATCACTAAAGGTGGGTCGTAAACCTTATTAGATACCATTGACTCTGGTATCTAATAAGTTTTACCTACTATTGGATTTGAACCAATGACTCCCGCCGTATGAAAGCAGTACTCTAACCACTGAGTTAAGTAGGTCATTTATCATCCCAAAGAGAACCAAATGAAACCCATCCTGTCGATGGATTATAAATATCATTTTACTTATAAGCAATACTAATCTAAGGAATACCACTCAAAGAGATCAAAGATTGTTGATGTTGGATCATGGAATATTTATCTTGACAAGAATTTATCTACATGGTAAAATATGTATCACAAGCACTAAGGGCTATAGCTCAGTTGGTAGAGCAACTCGTTTACACGCGCGCCAATGTTTTTCAAGGGGGTTCATCATACAATCAGAAAAATTGATCTTGTTGAGAAATCGATGTCTTACTCCATAACTTTGAGGGAACCATAGCCTGACAAAAGGTTCGGTCCAATTTGGACGCCCATTTAGGAGGTGCCAAACAGACCCATCATTGATTTGAGATCTTGATAAGGTGAATACCCAGTCTATTCAATGCTAGGCATAATGAGTATAAGGACCTCAAAAAAATCTCTTTTCGTCATATGAACTTTAAGGTGTATGAAGTTTCATATTTTATTTTTTAAGTAGAACGATAGAGACTTCATTTAACTTAAGTTGATCTAGGCCAGAGACAGACCTACGTCAAGATAATCCCACCCTTGAAACACTTTGGTAATGCTCCCAAATAATGAATCAGAGCACATGGAGCCATTTCCTTATCTTTTTTTCTGTCAAGAAAAAAAATGGCAGACTAACTGATATTTATATCAGTTAATGAAAGAGCCCAATGCAAAAAAAATGCATGTTGGGTCTTTGAAACAGTTCAGATCATTTTAATAATAATAAGTTTGATCTGTTTTACCGAGAAGGTCTACGGTTCGAGTCCGTATAGCCCTATAAAAATGAAAAAAAAATTGTATAATTTTAATTTCTTCATTATTATTTATTGCTTGTAACTAAGTTAAATCCAATTATTCCTATAAGTTTACTCACGGCAATCGTTTAAGCAGATGAAAGAAAAAACGCATATCAATGGATCCAATCGATATTGATTTTTTCAATTGCAGATAAACAAACCAACCTTTCGTCATTAATCTTCGGAGGCGAATTACATATTCATATCCACAATAAAAGAATTAGTGAGACTTCCTTTCTTTTGATATCCCCAATCTTATTGAATTTTGTTGAATTTTGGAAGTCAAATCATTTCACGGACCTGGTGAAATGAAAAACTACGAAGAGGAATTCACATGGATTTAGGAAGAGCCTGCTGTATTTGTGTACAAGCTAAAGTTTTTTGAAAAACGAATATCTTTGGTCACTTTCATTGTCAAATAGGCTTTTCCTTCGTATACCTTACTTACCTCGACCTATCGAAGCACAACACAAAAAGGGTAGTCTTCTTTTTCTGTATTCAACCAAGAAAAACCCCTCCACCTGGATTCGAATCCTAATACTATTATTAAATATTAAATAATAATAAAATAATAATAAAAGGAATATACCAACACAAGATCTTCTAAATCTTGAGATGGAAATTTATATACATTCTCTTCTATTTGATTACTTGTTCTATTCTAAATCACTAAGAAAAAAAAAGGAAAATAAAGACCTCCTGATTCTATTTATAGAAAAAAATAGAAATCTTTAAAGAATTTCTAATT